TGCTTGGGATAGATCCAAGTTTTCGATTAAGTAAGATGGCAGAGTGGTAATGTGTTCCGCTGTAAACGGTATTTACGAGAGTTCAATTCTCTCTCTTACTAGATTTCTATTGAAAAGGTGAGTTTATATTTAAGTCGATGATTATTTTCAACTAATCATAAAGATATCGGGACTTTGTATTTGTTATTTGGGGCATTTGCAGGAATGATAGGAACTGGGTTTAGTATGCTTATTAGGTTAGAATTATCAGCTCCGGGCTCAATGCTTGGTGATGATCATTTATATAATGTAATAGTAACTGCTCATGCTTTTTTAATGATATTTTTTTTAGTTATGCCAGTGATGATTGGGGGGTTCGGAAATTGATTAGTTCCGTTATATATTGGTTCTCCAGATATGGCTTTCCCAAGATTAAATAATATAAGTTTTTGATTATTACCGCCTTCTTTAACTTTATTATTAGGTTCAGCATTTGTAGAACAAGGGGCAGGAACGGGATGAACAGTATATCCGCCTTTAGCAAGTATACAGGCACATTCTGGGGGGTCTGTTGATATGGCTATCTTTAGTTTGCATTTAGCCGGGATTTCTTCTATATTGGGTGCAATGAATTTTATTACTACAATATTTAATATGAGGGCTCCGGGGATAACAATGGATCGAATGCCATTATTTGTGTGATCCATTTTAGTAACAGCTTTTTTATTATTATTATCTTTACCGGTGTTGGCTGGGGCGATTACAATGCTTTTAACAGATAGAAATTTTAATACTGCATTTTTTGATCCAGCGGGTGGAGGAGACCCAATTTTATATCAACATTTATTTTGATTTTTTGGGCATCCCGAGGTGTATATTTTAATATTACCTGGGTTTGGAATAATCTCTCAAATCGTGCCAACATTTGCAGCAAAAAAACAAATTTTTGGGTATTTAGGTATGGTTTATGCCATGGTGTCAATTGGAGTTTTAGGGTTTATTGTGTGGGCTCATCACATGTTTACGGTTGGTATGGATGTGGATACTAGAGCTTACTTTACAGCAGCAACGATGATTATTGCAGTTCCTACAGGGATAAAAATCTTTAGTTGAGTTGCAACAATGTTTGGGGGGTCATTGAGATTAGACACTCCTATGTTATGGGCAATTGGTTTTGTGTTTTTATTTACAATTGGGGGAGTGACTGGTATTGTTTTAGCTAATGGTTCTTTAGATATTGTATTGCATGATACTTATTATGTGGTAGCACATTTTCATTATGTGTTGTCCATGGGGGCGGTGTTTGCAATATTTGGGGGATTTTATTATTGATTTGGAAAAATAACAGGGTATTGTTATAATGAAGTTTATGGAAAAATTCATTTTTGATTAATGTTTATTGGTGTAAATTTAACTTTTTTCCCACAACATTTTTTAGGATTAGCGGGTTTACCTAGACGATATTCAGATTTCCATGATAGTTTTGCTGGATGAAATCAAGTAAGCTCAGTTGGATCTGTGATTTCGATTGTTGGGGTGGTTTGATTTATTTATATTGTTTATGATGCATACGTTCGAGAGATAAAATTTGTAGGATGAGTAGATAATAGTGGTCATTATCCTTCTTTAGAGTGAGCACAAACATCACCTCCAAGTCATCATACTTATAATGAATTACCTTTTGTTATACAAGGGCGAAGTAACTAACCCCGTCTAAAAGACGGGGTAATTTATCGACGTTTAACTCAATGGTAGAGTGTTGTGCTTACGCCACAAAAGTTGAAAGTTCAAGTCTTTCAGCGTCGATATATTATAAAGAAGAGTAGGCGCTATAGCATAATTGGGATTGTGAGGGTTTGCAAAACTTTTTAGTATGGGTTCAAATCCCATTAGCGCATAAATTGGAGTTAGATGAGATGGCTGAGCAGGGTAAAGCAGCAATTTGCTAAATTGTCGGGGGATTAACCCCTGCATGGGTTCAAATCCCATTCTTATCGGTTTATAAATTTAGAGAAGTATGGGAATAATAATTATAAAAATATTAGTAATTTTAGTGCCATTATTAATTTCAATAGCATATTTGACATTGGCTGAACGAAAGGTTTTAGGTTATATTCAATGCAGAAAGGGGCCCAATGTAGTGGGCTTATATGGTTTATTGCAGCCTATAGCTGATGGATTAAAGTTATTTACTAAAGAAATAATTATTCCAAATCACGCTAATGTGTTTATATATATATTAGCCCCTATATTATCATTAACTTTAGCATTTATTGCTTGAGGGGTGATTCCATATAGTGAGGGGGTTGTTTTAAGTGATTTGGGTGTGGGAATACTTTATTTATTCGCAGTATCTTCAATTAGTGTGTATGCAATATTGATGTCTGGCTGGTCAAGTAACTCGAAATATGCTTTTTTGGGGGCAATTCGGGCAGCCGCTCAAATGATAAGTTATGAGGTGTCAATAGGATTAATAATAATTTCTGTAGTTTTATGTGTAGGTTCATTAAATTTAACTGAAATAGTTTTAACTCAGAAAAATATATGATTTATTCTTCCATTGTTCCCTGTTGCAATAATGTTTTTTGTGTCTGCTTTAGCAGAGACTAATCGGGTTCCTTTTGATTTAACAGAGGGGGAGTCTGAGTTAGTATCAGGTTTTAATGTTGAATATTCAAGTATGTCGTTTGCTTTATTTTTTTTAGCGGAGTATTGTCATATAATATTAATGTCGGCTTTTGGGGTTATTTTATTTTTGGGGGGGTGATTATCTCCTTTTGAGATTAAATTAAATAGTTGAGTAAATTATGGTTGGTTTGGGGTAAAAATTGCGATTCTTATTTTTTTATTTATATGAGTGAGGGCTTCTTATCCGAGAATTCGATATGATCAATTAATGGCTTTATTGTGAAAATCTTATTTGCCTTTGAGTTTAGCTTTTGTTATATTAGTGTCTGGGGCTCTTATAGGGTTAAATGCTTTGCCTCCTTTTGGTTTATAACTCTCCAGGGTCTTATAGGTCCTGGGCGGCCCGATAGTAGCGGTATGTAGCTTAATAGGTGGAGCAGAGTCTTGATAAGGCTAAGGATATTGGTTCAATTCCAATCTTACTGATTTTGTGGAAGGATGACAGAGGGGTTAAATGTGTTTGTCTTGAAAACAAAGCCGTTATGGCTCGTGGGTTCGAATCTCACTCCTTCCTTGATGTAGAGTTGACTAAGGGTTAGTCGTCAGACTCATTATCTGGGCATGTGGGTTCAAGTCCTACCTCTACTTATTGAGGATTAGCCATTGTGGTGGAATGGTAGACACATTAGATTTAAAATCTAACGGCAGAGTTGCTATATGAGTTCAAGTCTCATCAATGGTATGAGGGTCTATTAGGTGATAGGATCATTATAGGCTAATGGGAAAAATGGAGTTTATAATTACAATGTATCCAGAGATATTGTTAAGTTTTGTAATATTAATTTTAGTTTTTTATGGGATAAATTTATCTATACTAAAATTATCGATTGGGACTTTATTGATAATAGGAGCTGTAACAATTCAATTATGGGTAGGAAGTTTTTATGGGAGTGATTATTTAATATGATGAACAGACGGATTATTGTTAACAAATAGTTGGATATTAATATCGAAAATAATTATAGTAGTGAGTTCTGTGTCATTATTATTAATGTATAGGTCTGTGTATCAAGAAGAGGCTTTTTCTGGTATTCAAGATAAAGAGGAAAATGAGGGCTCATGAATAATTTTAATATTAATAGTTGCGTTAAGTTCCTTATTATTAGTGTCTTCAGTAAACTGATTATCTATTTATTTAGCCATGGAGTTACAGACTTTAACTCTTTTTATTTTAGCAGCTATAAAAAGAGATAGTGCTTATAGCACAGAGGCGGGGCTAAAGTATTTTGTTTTAGGGGCAATGTCTTCTGGGCTATTTTTATTTGGATGTGCCTTATTATACGGGGGTTCGGGGGAAATAAGTATTCAAGGTATAAATTCAGTATTAACCGCAGATGTGGGTAAAATATTGATTACCGTGTCTTTGTTATTTAAATTATCTGTAGCTCCGTTTCATATGTGAGCTCCAGATGTTTATGAGGGGGCGCCAACTATAACAACTGCGTTATTGGCTACAGTGCCAAAGGTAGCTATTTTTTCAATTTTAGTTCAGATTGGGCCTGTGACTAATATTATTTTAATATGTGCTTTACTTTCGATTATTTATGGTTCTATAGGGGCTTTAAATCAGACCAAATTAAAACGTTTATTAGCTTATAGTGGGATAGGACATATGGGGTTTACGTTATTTGGTGTAGCCATAGGGTCTTTTGAAAGTATTCAAGCAAGTTTTATATATATGATCGTGTATATAATAATGTCTATATGTAGTTTTTCGATTATATTGTCTTTAAATTTAACAAAAAATCTTATAGTAGAGGTTAGTGGCTTATCGAGGGATAATCCTATAATGGCGTCAACGTTAGGATTAATTTTTTTATCAACTGCTGGAATCCCGCCATTAGCCGGCTTTTTAAGTAAATGATTTATATTATTAGCTGGAGTATCTAGTGGTTATTATTTAATTAGTATAATAATTGTTATTAGTTCAGTAATAGCGGGGGTTTACTATGTAAGATTGGTTCAAATAATATATTTTCCTTTTGGGTCGGGGGAGTATTCTATGTTAATTTGGCAAAAGGTTTTAAAGAAAGAAAAACGAATTGATTTTAGTAAGTCCGTGTTAATCGGCTTTACTTTCTTTATTGTTTTATTTTTAATAATTTCGCCAAATTTTTTATTACAAATTACTCATGATGCTACAATAAGTTTATATATGTAATTAATAGCGAATAATGTATATATTAGTTTTATTAATGCCTTTATTAAGTGCAATAATATCAGGATTATTTGGAAGGAAAATAGGGACCAAGGGGGTTGGGGTATTAACGTCAACTTGTATTAGTATTAGTGTAATTATATCTAGTTGTATTTTTTATGAGACTGTTCTGAATTCTTCACCAACTTATATAAAATTATGAAGGTGATTTGATTCTGATTTGTTAATAACATATTTTGGATTACAATTTGATAGTATTACTTCTATTATGTTAATTGTGATTACCAGTGTATCTGCTTTGGTTCATATTTATTCAATTGGTTATATGTCAGGTGACCCGCATATACCTCGATTTATGTCTTATTTATCATTATTTACATTTTTGATGATAGTTTTGGTAACAAGTGATAATTTTATTCAATTATTTATTGGTTGAGAGGGCGTAGGCTTGTGTTCATATCTTTTAATAAATTTTTGGTTAACAAGGATAAAAGCCAATAAAGCCGCAATGAAGGCTATGTTAATTAATAGAGTAGGGGATATAGGGTTAGTTTTGGCTATGATAAAAATCTTTGATGAATTTGGTACGTTAGAGTTTTCTACAATTTATAGCATTATGAGTCTAAGTTCTTTGAATTTATATATAGATAAAGAGAGTATAACTATTATTTGTTTATTATTATTTTTAGGAGCAGTAGGAAAATCAGCTCAATTGGGGCTTCATACTTGATTGCCAGATGCAATGGAAGGGCCAACCCCGGTTTCGGCTTTAATTCATGCAGCGACTATGGTGACAGCTGGTGTTTTTTTAATAATTAGGTCAGGGCCATTATTTGAGGGGTCTCCTTTAGCTTTGACAGTTGTAACAGTTTTAGGGGCTATGACAGCGTTTTTTGCGGCTACTACGGGGGTAGTTCAAAATGATTTAAAAAAGGTGATTGCTTATTCTACTTGTAGTCAGTTAGGTTATATGGTTATGGTTTGTGGTTTGTCTAATTATTCAACTAGTTTGTTTCATTTAATGAATCATGCATTTTTTAAAGCTTTGTTGTTTTTAAGTGCGGGTTCTGTAATACATGCAATTAGTGATGAGCAAGATATGAGAAAAATGGGAGGGTTAATAAAATCTATTCCCTTTACTTATACAATGATTTTAATTGGGTCTTTGTCTTTAATGGGTTTTCCTTATTTAACGGGGTTTTACTCAAAGGATTTAATTTTAGAGTTAACTTATGATAAGTATTATATAGCCTTTGCTTACTGATTGGGGAGTTTATCTGCTTTATTGACAGCTTTTTATTCTATGAGGCTGATTTATTTAACATTTATTACTAATACAAATTCTAAAAAAGAAATTCTAATTGGAGTTCATGAGCCCTCTTTAAATATAATTTTCCCTTTGTTGTTATTGGCCTTTGGAAGCATATTTGTGGGTTATTGAGGTAAAGAAGTAATTTTATCTAATGTAATCCCTCCGATTGTCTCAAATTCGATAAAGGCAGTTCCTTTAATTTTTAGTCTGTTAGGGGCTTTTTTAGCTTTTGTAGTATATGACCGACTTGTGAGGGTTTCTAATATTTGGTATTACCCAATAAATTATAAGAAGATAATTGCTCAAAATATAAAGAATGAGGGGTTATTTTTAAATTTGACAGGGGGGTATTCGGGGAGAATTATAGGAAGTATATATCATATGGTGTATACTTTTTTAAATTCCGCTTGACAGTTTAATTATGTTATAAATCATTTTTTTGTAAGGAACATATGGAAATTTGGTCATTTAATAACATATCGAGTAATAGATAGAGGAATATTAGAGGTTATAGGGCCAAGGGGGATATCCCGAATCTTCATAAAATTGACTCAATTTATTAGTAATCTTCAATCTGGGATGGTGTTTAATTATGCTTTAATTATGATTGTTTTTACAACTTTATTTTTATCGGGGGCATCAATATTGTAGGTAAAATTTTATAATCAGTTAATTCGTTGGTGCATAGTGCCAACGAATTAAGCATTGGGGTTTTAGCTCAATCGGTAGAGCGTAGGCTTTGCAAGTCTAAGGTTACAGGTTCGAGACCAGTAAACCCCGAATTATAAAAAAGTTTAAAAATAGTGTAAAATATTAGAAAATAAATAAGGTTTATAATGTTGAGGCTTAGGTAGCTCAATAGGTAGAGCAAAACACTGAAAATGTTTGGGTTATTGGTTCAAGTCCGATCTTAGGCAATTCCTTTGGTTTTGGGGAAAATATAAAGCGAGCGGTACTTATAATACATGCTAGAGCGCAGATTTTATCTTCTTAGATTGGAATAAGGGGGTTGATTTATGTCTCGTACAGGTGAGTAATGTTTGAAACTAATCAATTAGGTATTATAAAATAATAATTGATGGGTATAAATCGTATTAGGAGGGGGGTTAAGTACCAGCCTAGGATGCGTAGCTAAGAGGCCACACTTCAACTGAAACAAAGGGAGACTCTAATAGAGGCAGCAGTAAAGAATCTTGTGCAATGTATGAAAGTATGACACAGAGATATCGCATTTTGTTATAAACAAGAAGACTGTCCAATATACGTGCCAGCAGACGCGGTTATACGTAAAGTCTAAGTTTTTATTGGGAAAGGCGTAAAGGGTGTGTAGGCAATTTGAGATTTTAAAGGGTAAATGGAATATTTATGTAGCGGTAGAATGCTTTTATATAAATTAGAACGTCGGAGGCGAAAGCAATTTACTAGGAAAATCGAGGCTAAGACACGAAAGTAAGGGGAGCAAACAGGATTAGATACCCTGGTAGTCTTTACTGTAAACTATGAAAAAAGATCATTGAAAATTCTAGAAATTAGATCTAGGTGGTTGATGAAAACTTAAGAAGATCCGCCTGAAGAGTACGATCGCAAGATTAAAATTCAAAAAATTTGGCGGTTCACTAATCCAATTAGAGGAGCGTGTAGTTTAATTCGATAATCCACGATAAACCTTACCAAAAATTGAATATGCTACATACAGGTATTGCATGGCCGTCGTCAGTTCGTGTTGTGAAAGAAATAGAATGAACTAAACCCTTAATTAAACTTATTGTTAGAGAGTTTGATTTAAGGATGATGTCAGGTCCTTATGATCCAAATGTTTTGGGCTATGTATGCGCTACAGTTTTTTATACAAAGAGAAAAAGGAAGCTAAAAAGTAAAAGGTTGGATTGTTCTTTGAAATAGGGGGATGAAGTTGGATTTAATAGTAATCGGAAAGCAGAGGGTTTCGGTGAATATGGCTCTAGTGTTCGTACAAATCGCCCGTCACCTCTACCAAGTAAAAAATTTTAAAGTATAAAATGATAAATTTAAGAAAGAAAATTAATATGATTCAGGTTTGTTAGTAAGCTAAGGTTTATTATTAGTATTATGAAGAATTTATAAGGTTGAGGAAGTCGTAACATAGTGGGGGTATTGGAAAATGTCCTCGGATTAATGCACGTATAATTTAACAGGTAAAATAAATGATTTCCAATCATTAATAGTGGGTTCGAGTCCTGCTGTGTGCATTGAGAAGAGATTATTAGTATAAATGGGAATAGATGGATGACTAGAATGTTATAATAGGACGTTATTAATACGAAAAGTCAGTGAAGATAGGATAAAATTGAAGTTCTATAGGAAACACAGATATAAGTTGTATTTTAGGAATTGAAACATCTAAGTACTAAGAGAAAAAAAATCAAGCGAGATTTCGTGAGTAGTGGCGAGCGAAAGCGAAGAAAGTTATATAAAGATTGAACGATTGAATTCAAAGAAGGTAACAATCCTGTCGATTGTCTAATTAGAATAAGAGAGTAGAATTATTTGAAGACAGGTGTGCCATACATCTAATTTTAATATTATAACATATCGAAAGTTTATTAGTACCGTGAGGGAAAGTTGAAAGAGAAAATTAATGAAACAGATTCTGAAATTTGTTACCCATGAGCAGACGATATTCGTTGTACCTTTTGAATAATGGGTTCGTAAGAAAAGTATTTGGCAAACTTAAGTTAATAAATGTAGGTGTAGTGAAAACGAGTCTTAGGCATTAGTCAAATAGAGCCCGAAACCAAGTGATCTAGTTATGAGCAGTTTGAAGCCATTTGAATAAAAGGGTGGAGGAACGAACCGGTAATTGTGGCAAAAATTTCGGAAGACTTGTGACTAGCGGTGAAAAGCTAATCGAACTTGGAAATAGCTGGTTTTCTGCGAAAACTATTGAAGTAGTGCGTCGTTATAAAAGGTTCTTATATAGTAAAGCACTGAATGGACACTTCTATAGGGAGTGTAAAATCAAACTATGAAAGTATAAGAAAAAAAACGATAGACAGACAATAGGCGAGAAGGTTTATTGTCAAAAAGGGAACAACCTAGATCAGGAGTTAAGGTTATTAATAATATTACTAAGTAGGAAAGAGGTTTATCAGCTTGGATAAAGACAATGAGAAAGTAGGCTTGAAGCCAGCCATCTTTGAAAGATTACGTAATAGTTCACTCAATAAATTAATAGACCTCGAAGATTAAGGTGGTTTAAGTTATTACCAAAACTCTGAATATTAACTTCGTTGATATTATGGTAGCGGAACGTTCTGTAATAATGAATAATAGCGAAAGCATATCTGAAGTGATAATGCGAATATGAGTAAAAAATAGTGTGAGAATCACTGTTCATGGCCTGAGGTTTCCAATAGAAGAATGATTCGGATTGGGTTATACAGTCCCTAAGAAGAAATTATTATTGATAGCGATGGGGGAAGAATAAGAAGTGTAAGAAATTATTTTTTTTTGGGCTGTACTGAAACTAACACAAGTAGGCGTAAAGTGATGGTATAATTTATCTTAAGGAATTCGGCAAAATAACTCTGTAAGTTTGCAAGAAAGGGTGTTGATTATTAATAAAGTTTAATAAATTATTTGTTAGTGATTGATCTCAGAAAAGAGGGGGTGTCGACTGTTTACCAAAAACATAGCTTTCAGCAAAGGGTTTTAAACGTGAAGTATTGAAAGTGAGGCCTGCCCAATGATTGTATCTAAATTTAAGTAATAAAAAAGTTATTTAATTAAGGACAATTAAATGGCCGCGGTAAATCTGACCGTGATAATGTAGCGTAATCAATAGCCAATTAATTGTTGGCAAGTATGAATGGCGTAACGAATGCCCTACTGTCTCAAGATAAAAACCAATGAAATTGAAATCGTAGTGAAGATGCTACGTAAAAATTGTAAGACGAGAAGACCCCATTGAGCTTTACTGGAGGCTTATATTGTTTTTTAAAAATTAAGATTTAGACGATGTGGGTGTAGGGGCTGTAAGAAGTTATACTGAAAAACCACTTTTTAATTATAAAAAACTAAATTAAGGTAAAGTGTAAGTTAGACAGTTTGGTTGGGGCGACCGCCTTCTAAAGAGTAACGAAGGCGCACATAAGGTAAATAATGTAATAAAATAAAGTAAAAAGCTTGACAGTGAGGAGGACTTCCGAGCTGACACATGTTAGTTCTGGAATAGAATTGATTATGTGGGTTATAATGACCCGTTAATTAAGTGTGGGATTGTTAACGAGCAACGAATAAAAGTTACCATGGGGATAACAGCGTAATATTGTTTGAGAGTTCATATCGATGACAATGTTTGCGACCTCGATGTTGAATTGCGATATCCTGGAGGTGCAGCCGTTTCCAAGGGTTGGACTGTTCGTCCATTAAAATCGTACATGATTTGAGTTCAGACCGGCGTGAGCCAGGTCGGTTTCTATCTACAATTTATAAAGGAAACATAAAATATAACTACATTTTAGTACGAAAGGAGTAAATGATAGTTGTCCGCTGGTGAGCCAATTATTAGGTTGTTGGGTAGCTACGACAGTAGAGGTTACTAAGAATATATAATCCCTGAAGGTATCTTAAGGGAGAAGAAAAATATTGTGTTTCTGATATTAAGATTGTTTAAGATAAAAACAAGATAGGATCTATATGAAATTTATGTATAAGATTACTAAGATATTAATACTAATAACTCAAAATGAATGTTGTGCAGGGAAAGATTAGGGCTGATAGCTTAAAGGTAAAGTGTGTTGCTCATAACAATGAAGAAGTTGGTTCAAGTCCAGCTCAGTCTAATTAATGTCTTGAAAGAATGAAGTGTTATTCAGCATTATGTGTTTTATTTATGTTTAAAGATGTGCCAGAGCCATGACAATTGGAGTTTCAAGATGCAGCGACTCCTGTAATGGAGGAAATAATATTTTTTCACGATCAGATAATGTTTATTATATTTATTATATTAACTATAGTGCTTTGATTAATTGTTTCGGCTTTAACAAATAGATATTATAATAAGTATTTATTTGAGGGTACTTTAATAGAAATAATTTGAACTTTAATACCGGCGGGGATATTAGTATTTATTGCGTTTCCTTCTTTAAAGTTATTATATTTAATGGATGAGGTAATTGATCCTGCTTTAACGATTAAGGCAATAGGGCATCAATGATATTGATCATATGAATATTCAGATTATGGTCCGGAGACAATTGAATTTGATTCTTATATGATTCCAACTTCGGATTTAAAGAGCGGAGATTTAAGACTATTAGAGGTGGATAATAGGGTAATAGTGCCTATTCAAACACAAGTGCGAGTACTAGTAACAGCTGCAGATGTTTTACATTCATTTGCTATCCCATCTTTATCAGTTAAAATTGATGCTGTACCAGGTCGATTAAATCAAACAAGTTTTTTTATTAAAAGGCCAGGGGTTTTTTACGGTCAGTGTTCTGAAATATGTGGTGCTAATCATTCTTTTATGCCAATTGTAATAGAGGCAGTATCATTAGATAAATATATTAATTGAGTGGCGGCACAGTCGGAGGAGAATAAAGAGTAATTAACTAAGACTTGGATTATTAGCCCAGGCCAAGGAGCCTGGGCCAATTTTAGAGGGGTGGTGTATAACTCATGTGGTAGAGTGATAAGCTTTTAACTTATAAGTGATTGGTTCGAGCCCAATTACACCAAAATGCCTCAAATAGACGTAGTAGCTTATTTAACACAATATATATGAACATTAATAAGTTTATTATTATTATTTTCATTTGTTGTTTTAATTATATTGCCAAGGATACAACAACAGTTGGCATTACGGGCTCAGGCTGAAGTAAGTTCTAAGGAATATACGATTTCGGTAAAGGGTAAAGCGGAAACTGGCCCTATAGTAATATTTAAAACTATATTGAATTTAGATTATGATAACTAGAAGTTTATGGCAATGTTAGCTGCTTTTTTTGATCAATTTAATGTTGTAAGATTAATAACTATACAGGCTTTTCCAGGGGATTGATTAGTAACTTTTACAAACTCTTCAATGATGATGGGGTTAGTAATTTTTATAATTTGATTATTATTAAGGGGGGAAAGGTTAGTTCCCAATAGATGGCAGTCGATAATGGAGTTAATACATAGTGTAATGCGTTCTGTAGTTCAAGAAAATTTGGGAAGTTCGGGTCAAAAGTATTTTCCTTTTGTGTTATGTCTTTTTTTATTTATTGTTATGTTAAATGTTTTGGGATTATTCCCTTATGTTTTTACTCCAACCGCACATATAGTGATAACTTTTGGTTTGTCGCTATCAATAATAATAGCTGTTATTTTATTAGGGTTTGTAAAATTTAAATTAAATTTTTTAAGTATGTTGATGCCTGGGGGGGTTCCTTTAGGGCTAGCTCCTTTTTTAGTAGTAATTGAAACACTAAGTTTTTTGGTTCGAGCTATTTCGTTAGGAGTTCGATTAGCGGCCAATATATCGGCTGGGCATTTATTATTTGGTATTATATCGGGGTTTGCTTTTACTATGCTATCCAGTGGGCTTATGGTATTGAGTATATTTCCAATAATGATTTTAGGTTTTATAACATTATTAGAAATAATGGTGGCTGTGATTCAGGCTTATGTGTTTTGTTTGTTAACAACTATTTATTTAGGGGACACAGTAGCATTACATTAATTTATGAAAATCGATTGAATTATTAAATTAATTCAATCGGTTCTTATATGCTGAGAATAAAGGAATAACTTATAGCTCAATGGGAGAGCATTTACCTTCTAAGTAAGAGGTTGTAGGTTCAAGTCCTACTGGGTTATATTGAGTTTATGATGCAACAAACATATCATCCTTATCATTTAGTAGATCCAAGTCCATGACCTTATATTGGAGCTTGTGGGGCTTTTTTTACTACAGTGGGGGGAGTGATGTATTTTCATTATAGTCAAGTTTGAGTGTTGGTATTAGGTTTAATTACAATTATATTTACAATGGTAGTATGATGACGAGATGTTATAAGAGAGGCGACCTATCAGGGGCATCATACATTTATAGTTAAACAGGGATTAAAGTATGGGATGATATTATTTATAGTGTCTGAGGTATGTTTATTTTTTTCTTTATTTTGGGCTTTTTTTCATAGTAGTTTGGCTCCGACTATTGAAATTGGTGCTGTTTGGCCCCCTAGAGGAGTAAGCCCCTTAGATCCCTTTTCAGTTCCTTTATTGAATACAGCTGTTTTATTAAGTTCTGGTGCAACAGTTACTTGGGCACATCATGCAATTATTAGTGGGGGAAGAAAAGAGGCAATTATTAGTTTAGCTTTAACTGTAATATTAGGGATAATTTTTACTGCTTTACAGGGGATGGAGTATTATGAGGCTCCTTTTACAATATCGGATTCAGTGTATGGTTCGACTTTTTTTGTGACGACTGGTGCACATGGGGCTCATGTATTAATTGGAAGTACTTTTTTGTTAGTCTGTTTATTCCGGCTAATCAATCATCAATTTACTAGACATCATCATTTGGGCTTTGAGGCTGCGGCTTGGTATTGACATTTTGTAGATGTTGTTTGATTATTTTTATTTATTTTTATGTATTGGTGAGGTTCATAGTTTTGTTATAAAGTGAGGTATCCCGCCTAATTGGCGGGATAGATAATGGGCTAGTGGTTAGCCAAATGGTAAGGCATTAAGTTTTGATCTTAATTATTACAGGTTCAATCCCTGTACCTCTAGGGTGAAGAAGAAGATTAGGTTAATGGTAGACCAAGAGCCTTCAAAGTTTTAAGTGTTGGTTCAATTCCAGCATCTTCTGGAAGTAGTATAAATAAAAATTTAGGAGTGTCATGGAATGGTATACATATTTGGTTTAGGGTCAAAGTTTTATAGGTTCGAATCCTATCACTCTTAAATAGAGAGTCTACAATAGCTTAATGGTAGAGCTTTTGGCTGTTAACCAAAATTATATCAGTTCGAATCTGATTTGTAGAGTATCTTATGGTTAGAAAATTTAGAAATAATGACTAAAACAATTAGAAAAGAAAATCCAGTTATCTCTTTAGTTAACGGGGTATTAATTGACCTTCCTAGTCCCTCAAATTTAAGTTATTTTTGAAATTTTGGGATTTTATTAGGGTTGTGTTTAGGTATTCAAATACTTACTGGAATTTTTTTGGCTATGCATTATTGTTCAGAAATAAATTTAGCTTTTTCTTCTGTGGCACATATAACTAGAGATGTAAATTATGGTTTTGTTTTAAGATACTTGCATGCTAATGGGGCTTCTTTATTTTTTTTTTGTGTTTATTTACATATAGGGAAAGGTTTATATTATGGTAGTTATACTAAAAATATAGTGTGGAATGTCGGGGTATTGCTTTTTTTATTAATGATTGTGACTGCTTTTTTAGGTTATGTATTACCATGAGGTCAAATGTCCTTTTGAGCCGCCACAGTAATTACTAATTTATTATCAGCAATTCCTTATGTGGGAGATGATATTGTTCGATGGGTTTGAGGGGGCTTTAGTGTTTCAAATGCCACTTTAAATCGATTTTTTAGTCTTCATTATTTATTGCCTTTTGTTTTAGCGGCCTTAGGGATTGTACATATAATAGCTTTACATGAAGACGGTTCAAACAATCCAATTGGAATAAGATCCGATATTGATAAGGTGCCTTTCCATCATTATTATGCTTTAAAGGATTTATATGGGATTGTAGTATTTATTATGGTTTTATCAATAGTCGTTTTTTTATTTCCATATGCAGGTGGGGATGCTGAAAATTTTAAACAGGCTAACCCTTTAGTTACTCCGGTACATATAAAACCAGAGTGATATTTATTGTTTGCTTATGCTATATTACGTTCTATACCGAATAAATTAGGAGGAGTAGTAGCTTTATTGTTTAGTATATTAGTGTTACTTTTATTGCCTTATTTACATAAGAGTCGATTTAAGGGGCTAAGATTTAGGCCATTAAGTAAGGTTATATTTTGATTTTTAGTAGGGGATTTTTTAGTTTTAACGTGAATTGGAGGTCAACCGGTAGAAGAGCCTTATATTTTAATTGGGCAATTAGCGTCTGTGTTTTATTTTTTTTATTTTTTAATTTTAACGCCAATGGTGGGTTATATTGAAAATAAATTATTAAGAGTAGCGCCAGTAAATTTAATTTAAATGGAATTGATTGACTCGTATTGAGTCAATCAATGAAATTAGCCTTTGTAGCTCAATTGAGAGAGCGTTTACCTTGTAAGTAAGAGGGTGTGGGTTTAAATCCTGCCAAGGGTATTAAGAGAATTTTATAAGGATAATAATTATTAAAATGGCAACTGAGGTTTTAACTGCAGGAAAATATGTAGGAGCTGGGGCAGCTTCAATAGGGGCAGCTGGTAGTGGTGCAGGAATTGGAACGGTTTTTGGAAATTTAATTATTGGGTATGCCAGAAATCCTTCATTAAAGCAACAATTATTTACATACGCAATATTAGGTTTTGCGATTTCAGAAGCAATGGGATTATTTTGTATAATGATCGCTTTTTTAATTTTATTTGGGCTTTAATAAACTTCGGGTTAAATCCCGGGGTTTATTAAAGGTTGGCAGGGGGTATATCAATAGGTAGATTATCTGCTTTGGGAGCGGAAGGTTATGGGTTCGAGTCCCATTTCTCTGAGATATATAAATTGAATAAATGTTAGAATTAATATTTATATTGCCTTTAATAGGTTCATTTTTTCTTTTAATAACGCCAAGGGATAATATAGTGCGTTTATGAAAAATTGGATTAGAGTGGTCTTTATTGACGTTAACAATTACAATTTTATTGTGGGCCTCTTTGGATGGAGAGGGGCAGTTTCAGGCAATTAAAAAGTTTGATTGAATATTTAGTATTGAGCCAACTTTTGGACCTTTAAATTTTGCTGTAGATGGAGTTTCTTTTTTTTTTATAGTATTAACCGCGCTATTGACTCCTATTTGTGTTTTAATTAGTTGAAATTCTATAAAATTTTTGGTAAAAGAGTTTATATTGTGTTTATTGTTAATGGAAGTTTTATTAATGGGGGTTTTTACTATTTTAGATTTAGTAGGATTTTACATATTATTTGAGGGAATATTAATTCCAATGTTTTTAATTATTGGAATATGAGGGTCAAGGGAAGAAAAAATTCAAGCATCTTATTATTTTTTTTTTTATACTTTTATTGGGTCCGTTTTTATGTTATTAGCTATATTTATATTATATAGTCACGCGGGAACTACTGATTATCAAACTTTATGTAGTTTAAAGTATGAGAGGAAGTTACAATATTTTCTTTTTTTAGGTTTTTTTTTTAGTTTGGCTATTAAAATACCTAAAATTCCCTTCCATATCTGGTTACCTCAAGCACATGTAGAAGCACCAGTGGCGGGGTCTGTGATTTTAGCTGGGGTATTATTAAAACTGGGAGGATATGGTTTTATGAGATTCTCATGACCATTATTACCTGATGCTTCGGAGTATTTTGCTCCTTTAATTCAAACTTTAAGCTTATTCGCTATAATTTATGGGAGTTTAACGACTTGTCGACAAGTAGATTTAAAACGGATAATAGCTTATTCTTCTGTGGCTCATATGGGGCTAGTCACTTTAGGTTTATTTAGTCATACAATTCAGGGGTTAGTGGCGGCTGTTTTTTTAATGTTAGCTCATGGTTTAGTAAGTTCCGCATTATTCATTGCAGTTACTTATTTATACGAGCGGCATCATACTCGTTTAGTAAAATATTATCGGGGGGTAGTTGTAACTATGCCGTTGTTTGGTATATTGATGTTGACATTAATTTTGGCAAATGCTTCGATCCCCTTAAGTTGCAATTTTGTGGGGGAGTTTTTTTCTTTATTGGCCGCTTTTGAGTATAGTTTTATTGTTGGAGGGTTGGCTTCTTTAGGAATGGTTTTATCTGCTGGATATTCTATATACTTATATAATAGAGTGTGTTTTGGTGTGCCTTCAAAGTATCTTTATTTTACAAGAGATTTAAATAGGCGGGAGTTTTATGCTTTAATGCCATTAGTTTTATTAATTTTTTTGATGGGAATTTTCCCTTTTCCAGTAGTAGATGTAATAAAAAGTTCTATTATATATCAAGAGCGATGTTAGCTTATATAGTGCCTAGGAAAATTGCATTTTTATGGGATGAGGTGAGAATAGCTTAGAGGGTAGAGCGTGGGCTTGTGGTGCCTAAGGTCAAGAGTTCAAGTCTCTTTTTTCACCATTAATTATTTATGGTGTGGCTCCTATGGTCTAGGGGTTAAGACATTAGGTTTTCAACTTAAAGACAAGAGTTCAAGTCTCTTTAGGAGTGTTGGAGGGATTATTTTATTTATTTGCTTTTTGTGTTATATTATCGGGAATAATGGTTATATCTGCATTAAATCCGGTTCATTCTGTGCTTTGATTGATTGTGGCTTTTACTAGTGCTGCTGTTCTTTTTATTTTATTGGAAGTAGATTTTATTGCATTAATATTTTTAATTGTGTATGTCGGTGCGATTGCTATTTTATTTTTATTTGTGATAATGATGTTGAATTTAACAGACTTGGGCAGTAGTTTTCAAGATATGTCTAATTATATGCCGGCTGGGTTTATAGTGGGGGTTATAGTGTTTTTTGAGGTATTAATTTTTCTAAGTTGAAAAGCTAGTGGGATACCTGAAGTGATAAATTATTTTAGATGGGATTATATTGAAAAAGCTTCTAACATTGAAGCCTTGGGGCGTGTGTTATACACTGATTATTATTATTTATTTCTTTTAGCTAGTTTTATTTTATTAGCAGCAATGATAGGGGCAATAGTATTAACTCATGATATAAGGGCTGAAATAAAAAGACAAGATTCTTTTATTCAGATTAGTCGTCAATTGATGTAGAAGACTTGGGGTTGCCCAAGTCAATAAGGGGGTTATAATTTAAAAGGTAAAATAGTCGGTTGTCGTCCGATTAATATGGGTTCAATTCCTGTTAATCTCGGATTTGATATACCCATTAAGGGTAGAGTAATAAGGTTTGATAATGGATATGGAGTTTTTAGGTGTGTTTTTATTAATATTGTTAAGTATTATCCTTTCAACTATTATATCTGGGGCATCTTATATAGTAGGTGTAAAGCAACCAGATAGTGAGAAAGTTTCTGTATATGAATGTGGGTTTGATCCTTTTGGTTCTTCTAGAGTGCCGTTTTCAGTTAAGTTTTTTTTAGTAGGAATTCTTTTTTTGATTTTTGATTTAGAAATTTCTTTTCTTTTCCCTTGGTGCGTGGTTTATAATCAGATAGAATTATTAGGATTTTGAATTATGTATTTGTTTTTAGTAATTTTAACTATTGGTTTAGTTTATGAATGAGTAAAAGGGGGGTTAGAGTGGGAGTAGGTTCTACCCATGTAACTCGGTGATATAGTTTAAGGGGAAAACAGTTATTTCATATGTAATAAGATAAAGGTTCAAATCCTTTTTTCACCTTGCTAATAAATTTATGAAGAAAAAGACAAAAATAGTGTTAAATAATGGAAGGAATAAAGTTGTTGCTTGCTGTATTATAAGACAAGGTGTCTATAATTTAAAGGGAAAATGTCTGTCTTCGGAATAGAAAATAGGGGTTCAACCCCCCTTAGGCATTGTGTTTTATGAATATTTAACAGTTGGTATTATATTATTTATTTTAGGTGTTTTAGGTATAGTTTTAAATAGAAGTAATCTTATAATCATGTTAATGTCAATAGAGTTAATGTTATTGGCTATTTCTTTTTTATTTTTAATAAATTCAGTAGTAATAGATAATTTAATTGGTCAAATATTTACTATAATGATATTAACGGTAGCTGCAGCGGAGTCTGCTATTGGGTTAGCGATTTTAGTGGCTTATTATCGAGTAAGGGGGACAATTGCGGTTAGGTCTTTAAATCTTTTAAGGGGATAGGCTATTGAT